AGACCTCTGTCCTATCCATTAGACAATGGACGCCTTTCATTCATTTCAATTTTGCCTCTTGTTTGAAAAAAAAAAAGAATCAGATTGTATGTGATGTGAGATATTTTTAGGAATTGTATATTTAATGAAATCATGCATTAATTATTAATTAATATAGAGAGAATGAAAATAGCGAATAGAAAGATATAAGTAAGAGTTTTATATATTCATTCTTTATATTTCTTCCTATTACTAATAATATTAATTAAGAAAGAAATATAAAGAATGAATATATGAATTAACCTATAAATTCGATAAGAGAGGGTCTAAAGCGGGTAGCGGGAATCGAACCCACATCGTTAGCTTGGAAGGCTAGGGGTTATAGTCGACGCCAATTCAATTCAACATTTTTAACGTCTCTAATTCAAAACCGAACATGAAACTTTGGTTTCATTCGGCTCCTTTATGGAAGATGGATAAATTCCTAGATCTAAAGATCTAAAAAATGTGAATGAAAATTCTACCCATAACATCTATGTTAGCTTTTTTGTCTGAATACATTGAATTCAAAAAGACTTGCTTTCTAGATGATCCCGCTAGAATAAGATAATTGTAACAATCTTTCTAGTTCCTTCGTTCTTTATTTCTATTTCAAAAAATCCTTAGGAAAAGTACTTTGTTCCCACCGAGCTAAAACAATATGTCGATGTCTCTAGTAAATCAAAGTCATCATTTAATAGCTATTTTGCTTCAATTTCTTCTCTATCAACTCAAAATTGAAGATTTAGTTACGGTTAGAAATTCACTTTTATATCTTCAGCCATGGATCTTTATTCATAATTTGTGAATTGGATTAATACTTCCAATTAAATAATTATGTTTCGCAATTTTTGTATCCAATTTTCAATTGACTTTTGGATAAAAATCACGAGAATTTCTATTTTTCCTCGAATCAGTCATTGAGAGGTAAAGGATTAAATCCTTTTAAGAAAAAAGTTTTTAATCGGAATATAAATTAAACCGAGGAACCCCTTAACTATTAAGGGGATTAATAGAACGAATCACACTTTTACCACTAAACTATACCCGCTACAATGTGATTATTGTATACAAATGGATCTTTTGTCGAACAGAGGCATTTGGCGTAATCAAAATAGGATCCTAAACGAATCATGAAAATTAGAGTGTTCACTTTATTTTTGTGTTTGCGGGATTAAATTAGGAAAAGATTAAATAACTAAAATTAAATAAGAATTTCTTTTTTTTACTAAAGTCATTTTGATAGAGACGATTCACTAAAAGCACCAAAACCATAACATAAAAATGCGTTGTGTAAGAGTCCAGAGTTTATTTTGTTTATTCAATATATATCTCTTTTTTATTATATATTACAAAAAAATATAAAACAAAATAGTCAAAGTAAAAAAAAAAGAAGAAAATAATAAGAAATCACACTTTCTAGTTGTTTTAATTTATTAACAAGTCTTTCTGTTTTTAAACCCGATAAAGGGTTTTATCTATCATTCGTTGGAACAAAAAAAGGGCTTGGCAAAGGGCCCTGACTAGGTCAATACCTAGCCGGGCCGGGCGTGGGAGTAAAAGAAAAGTGTCTTTTTGATCAAAATGAAAACAATTGGATCTTTTTAGCTCTTACTTTATCTAAATTGAATTACTGATAAAAGTTATCCATATCTAATCTATCTAATAAAAAGATAGAAAGAAAGCCTTTTTGAATTCTTACTTTATGTGTAATGTAACATAGTATTTTTTTTTTTCAATTGGGAGAGATGGCTGAGTGGACGAAAGCGGCGGATTGCTAATCCGTTGTACAAGTTATTTGTACCGAGGGTTCGAATCCCTCTCTTTCCGCCTCCCTCGATGACTTGATATTTTAATTTCATTGATCTTTCCAAATTTTCAAATCATTTTTCATTTTATTCTTCACGTCCAGGATTACGCCCCGGATCATTAGATAGGAATCCAAAGATGAAGAGAGAAACAAAGAATATCACTACTGTATAAACGAAAAGTTTGAGAGTAAGCATTACACAATCTCCAAGATCATTTTTTTTTGAAAAGGGGGAATAGATCGTCTGTTTTTATACCACATACCTTAATTCTATTTTGACATCACGAAATGAATGAGGCGCTTTCTAGAAATAGAAAAATTTTTGAATTTATGAAAATTCTTTTGTCATAAGAGTCTTTCATTACTAAAATTTCATTTCATACCCAAAATGATATATTCTCGAAGATTCGGATACTAATAGGATTAGTGTCTTTCATTGGAAAACAAAATGGGGTCTGAATGGGGTGATTTAGATTTATCGTGTCTAGTCAAGAGTTTCTTTGAATTGAGGGTTCATTATTGTGAGACTTATTTGATCCAATTGATAAAATCTTCGAAATAAATCCTGCATTTTCTAGGATAATATTAAAGATCTCAGCGAAAACTTACAGCAGCTTGCCAAACAAAGGCTAAGAGAAAAAAAAACAGAGGTATGACTGGCATAACATCTACAATCGGATTCAAAAAAGCATAGGCCTCCGGCAATTTGGCGAAGACAAAATTACTCGAATAAAGAGCCGAATTAATACAGGTCAAACTAAAGATATTAAGCATAACAGGCATTTTGTTCTTGGAGATAATTTCATTTTGATTGAGTTATTGATATGAAGTCAAAAGGAAGAAAGTAAGGTAGAAAAAATTCTTCTTTGTCTTTGAATTCACCCAATCAAAAACCCTCCCACTCTCAAATAGAATAGAAGAAATTCGACTTTCATACAATATCTTAATTGAATTATATGTAATGATCAATAAATTGAATTTTATTCTATATATATACGTATTAAAATCTTAGCAAGAATATATTCTCTCAATTAAATATTTGAATTAGAATTGACGATCAACCAATACCAGCATTATTCTTTATTAGTGTCGAATAAAAATTTAAATGGGGCGTGGCCAAGTGGTAAGGCAACGGGTTTTGATCCCGGTATTCGGAGGTTCGAATCCTTCCGTCCCAGATCATATTCCACTCTAAATATCAATTTGATTAGAATAAAAATAAGTAGAATAAGATTCTTGTGAACAACTTTCTGTTTATGTTTAAAGGTCTAATATTGAATAGAACGCGATGCTTATTTCTTTTTTTTATGATTTTTGATTCCTATATAATTTTTAGAGTAGATTGAAATTAATTAGAAAGGGGACGCCTTAAGTTAAATATCTTTGTTTGTCCGAATTTCATTAATAAATAATAAAATTACGCGATCTATTTTATTTGAACTTTTAGGTATTTCGTGTTTGACTCTAATGAATAATTAGAAATCTATGAAAAGAGTGGGAAGAATTGAGATAGAGGAATTCATTCATTTGATTCACTTTCCTTTTTCCTTTATTTCTTTTATGACAATCTTATAGAAAGATTACTGAATCTTAAGTTAAACAAAATACGAAAATACATATATAAAACTAGGAAATGCATAGTCTATATGTATATATTATTATTGTTCTATAGTTCTATTTCAGTAAGAGCCGTTTTTCGTTGTGAAACAAAAATTTTATGATCTCTTAAATTGAAAGGGCAAATTTCAATATCTAACCATATTTAACATAGAATATCTATAAGAGTAACAATTGTTTAATCTATCTGATAGATATAGATAGGAACTATTCTTTTATTTTAGTTATTTTATAAAATAAGAATCGAAAAAATAAGGACTTAAATCTTCCCTCCCATCAGTCTTTTTTATTCATTTCATAAAAATAAACGAAAAAATTGAAGTTATTCCCTTTTTATTTATATTTTATTAGATAATAATTTTGATAATTAAAAAAAATCTTGCATTTATACTATACAATAAAATTGGGATTACGAAGAAAAGCGATCGATTACTATGTAGCGAATGCACCAATGATTATTCACGATTCCATAATTGAATCAATTGCATACCGGTTCCAAATTAGAGAAATGTTATGGTAAAACTTCGTTTGAAACGATGTGGTAGAAAGCAACGTGCGACTTGAAAGACATGATCCATTGTGGATTTTTACATCCACCATTTTATATAAGAAAGAATGAAAGTGCTCTTGACTCGACATCATTTATTCTGTTTAGCTAGAAACCCCATTGGGTTGTAATGGAACTAGTTCATGATGGAGCTCGAGTAGAAAGTATTGATTCATTTCTCCGGGGCAAGGGTCTATGGTTAATGCCAATCAATAAATTGGAACAACTTCGTAAGTATATCGTTGATAGAGAAATCGAAAGGGTTTTACGTTCCCAATCTAAAATAAAATTTCTTGAAATTGAAAAAAAAATCTTTCCATACAAAGTGTATCACATAAAAATCAACCCTTTCCTTTCTATGATTCTTTATTAGAAATCAATCGCAAAAAAAGGTATGTTGCTGCCATTTTGAAAGGATTAAGAATCACCGAAGTTATGTCTAAACCCAATGATTTAAAACAAAGATTAAAGGATCCCAAAACAAGAAAAGATCTTTTCCATTGTTTTCATAATCGGATCATAATAAAAATGCAAATAGATTTGAAACGAAAGAAACAAAAAGGGGGTTTAAAGACCACTCAATAAATGAAATGCTTAAATATTTTCCTTTGAGCCACTTGAGAGTTATCTAACTTGAGTTATGAGTACAAATGCTTTTTTTTAAGTAAAAAGGGGGGATTTAAACCAAAATCTAATTTATTTAACCATTTTATAGACCCATTTGTGATTGTATGTAGTCCTATACATATCCTATACATTAAGTAGAACTTAGAATCATTTTTAACGAGCCGTACGAGGAGAAAACTTCCTATACGTTTCTAGGGGGGGGTTATTTTTTTACATCTATCCCAATGAGCCGTCTATCGAATCGTTGCAATTGATGTTCGGTCCCGAAGAGAAGGGCGAGATCTTCGGAAAGTGGGTTTTTATGATCCGATAAAAAATCAAACTTATTTAAATGTTCCTGCTATTCTATATTTCCTTGAGAAAGGTGCTCAACCTACAGAAACGCTTCAGGATATTTTAAAGAAAGCGGGGGTTTTTAAGGAGTTTCACTTTCACTCTAATCAAACGAAATCAAATTAAGGAAAGAAAAAAAAATAATAGAGTAATAGAGAAAGATTGTATAAAATTATATAGGAGTCATCACTCCCCTAACTTTTTATTTTCTCTTTTGCTCTATTCATACCAATTCATTACTCCCCTATGTTCTATAACAGTAAAACCAGAATTTCTTAATTTATTGATCCTAGAAAAATTCTGACAATTTCTTCAATTTGGTAGTTTTCGTCGGAACTTTATTACTATTATCAAATATTAAATTAAGAAATAAGCAATTTCGTTTGCCTATTCCACTTCTATTTGAATAAACCTGAAGTTCTTTTTATACTTGCTTAATTTCTTATTTATTTTTCTATTTATATTTTTGTATCTATGTAGTGCTAATCTAACACAAGTCCTTTTTTGAAATATTTAGACTATTTTATTAAATTCAAAAAAATATCTATTTTATATATATATTTTTTTCTGTTGTTTTCTTTTCGAAAATTCATATTATATTGACAACAGTACATCGAACAAATATAATTTTAAGTGTATCTATTTATTTACGTACCGTAGGTTTGGTTTTTCCTTAAGATAAATTGATGGGCTCGTTGGATTCATTTTGATACAAGATTGATCCAAGAAGTCTTTTTTAGTGCGGTCTATTTAGTTTGATACTTAACTTGATTTTGATTATTTTGACACACTTTTTTATTCGGGTTGCTAACTCAATGGTAGAGTACTCGGCTTTTAAGTGCGGCTAGGATCTTTTACACATTTGGATGAAGTAAGGGATTCGTCCATACAATTGGTAAAGTTTGGAAGACCACGACTGATCCTGAAGGGAAATGAATGGAAAAAATAGCATGTCGTATCAATAGAGAATTCTGAAACTGTTTTCTTCTTAACGGATCAATACAAAACTTTGTTTTAATTCTTGAAACGAACCAAAAAAATTCTTGGGTCGAATAAATAAATGGATAGAGCCCTATGGCTTCAATCAATTCTAGGGAAAGAAAGAGCCGCGAGCTTCTGTTCTTAATTTGAATGATTACCCCATCTAATTATAGGTTAAAAATATATTAGTGCTTGTGTGGGTGCGAGAAAAACTTTTCCCATGTGTGGATTATCGATTTTATAATGAATCCTAACTATTGAACCCTCCCTTATAGAATGGAGGTTGGTGTGTAGAAGAAACAGCATATTGATAATTTTTTTCCAAAATCAAAAGAGCGATTGGATTGAAAAAATAAAGGATTTCTAACCGTCTTCTTATCCTATAACGAACATAAATTAATTAAATTCAATGGAAAAAGAGAGGATAGAGAATCTGTTGATAGGTTTACCGAGGTATCTTTTCTTACTCGCAATACCTTGTTTTGACTATATCGCACTATGTATCATTTGATAAACCCCCCAAAAATCCTCTATCTTTGGTTCCATTTTAATTTTATATGGAGGAATTCATGGAGGAATTCAAAAGATATTTAGAACTAGATAGATCTCAGCAGCATGACTTCCTATATCCGCTTATATTTCAGGAGTATATTTATGCACTTGCTCATAATCATAGTTTAACTAGATCGAGTTTGTTGGAATTGGAAAAGGCAGGTTATGACAATAACTTCAGCTTATTGACTGCGAAACGTTTAATTACTCATTTAATTACTCAAATGGATCGACCGAATCATTTGAGTTTTTTGACTAATGATTCTAACCAAAATCCATTTTGGGGACACAACACAACTTTGTATTCTCAAATTATATTAGAAGGATTTGTAGTCGTTGTGGAAATTCCATTTTCTATACGAGTAATATCTTCCCTAGAAGGGAAAGAGATAGTGAAATCTCATAATTTACGATCAATTCATTCAGTATTTCCTTTTTTAGAGGACAAATTTTCACATTTAAATTATGCGTTAGATTTTTTAATACCCCATTCCATTCATCTGGAAATATTGGTTCAAACTCTTCGTTACTGGGTAAAAGATGCTTCTTCTTTGCATTTATTACGAGCCTTTCTTCACAAGTATTATAATTGGACTAATCTTATTACTATAAAGAAATCTAGTTTTTCTTTTTCAAAAAGAAATAAACGGTTCTTCTTTTTCTTATATAATTTTCATGTATATGAATACGAATCGATCTTCGCCTTTCTCCGCAATCAATCTTCTCATTTACAATCAAAATCTTATAGACCCCTCCTTGACCGAATATATTTCTATGAAAAACGCGACCATTTTGTAGAAGTATTTACTAAAAATTTTCAGGCCATTTTATGTTCATTCAAGGATTCTTTCATGCATTATGTTAGGTATCAAGGAAAAGCCCTTTTGGCTTCAAAAGGGACGTTTCTTTTGATCAATAAATGGAACTATTATCTTGTAAATTTCTGGCAATGTTATTTTTACATGTGGTCTCAACCAGGAAGGATTCATATAAATAAATTATCCAATAATTCCCT